TATCATTTTTTTATCTTCAATTCAATATAGACAGATATCTATCACTCTATATATGAACCTTTCTTTTCATTTTCCCACGAAAGTTGGAATACTCAAAGGATCGATTTTTTTCTTAGTTTTCAAATTAAAGCATAGGAATGTCTTATTCTGATCTGAATTGCATCTTTATCTTTCTTTATCTTTTATATATTTATATTTTATTTCTATTATTATATATAGGCCTATTCCATTTTTTTATGCTTTTTTTAGGGGTAGACCTTATAATATATCTAAAATATAAGATATCTAAAATATAAAATCTTCAACTTAAGATTAAGTTCTTATTAATTATGAATTTTCTTCTTAATCTTAACTTAATTAAGATTAAGAAAATGAAATATAGATTGTTATAGCTAGAACTCATAAAGAATAAATTCTATTTATTAATATTCTAAGAATACATTCCAATTTTTATAAAGATTTATAAAGAAATGCATATTAAAAAGATTATAAAAACTAATGAAAATCGAATAGAATAGCTAAATAAATTATATAATTTGATCTAAAATTCTATCTAAATCTAAAAATCTAATTAAAAATTTTTGATAAAAAAGGAGAAATAGAAGATATTATTCTAATTGTTAGAATTGGAATGTAATAAATATAAATTATAGATCGGTATAGTAATCTTTATCTTATTTATATACATACTCTATATTAAAATATTAAAATTAATTTACTGCAATATAGATTTGAAATCGATTTATATTCTATATTTTTTATTATTTATGAATGGTTAATAGCTAAGATATAATTGATGGAAGTATTATGCGTGTAAAGTTTATTTTATGTGAGCCCGCTTAGCTCAGAGGTTAGAGCATCGCATTTGTAATGCGATGGTCATCGGTTCGACTCCGATAGCCGGCTTTTTTCTATTTTTTATATGATTGAGAACGTTTCTTTGAAATTAAAGAAAAAAGACACCTTTCCTTTTTCGATTCTTTATTTTCGATTTTTTTTAGATTATATAGAATCTAAATTTATAAATATAAATAAATATACAAGAAAAATTAGAAATATTAACTAAACTAAAAATAAATATATACAAGAATTTATACATATACAATAATTCAATTAATAATTATTAATATACTAAATACAATATAAAATTCCAATCAATAATTATAAAAATAAAAATACTAAACGAAATTTAATTTCAAATAAAAAAAGAATGAATATTAATATAAAAAGAAGGAGGAACTTCAGATCCGTACATCTTTCATCTCACTATTCCTTCTAGTGCCATTATTCGTTCTAGTACAATTAATAGAATACTTCCGGGTATTTCGCTTCATTTACCATTTAGTTCAGTTTTAATTTCTTTAATTTAAATAAAATGAAATATCAATAAATAAGGAGTCTTTATGTCGCGTTACCGAGGGCCTCGTTTCAAAAAAATACGACGTCTGGGGGTTTTACCAGGACTAACTAATAAAAAGCCTAGAGATCTTAGAAACCCATCACGTTCCGGGAAAAGATCTCAATATCGTATTCGTCTAGAAGAAAAACAAAAATTACGTTTTCATTATGGTATTACAGAACGACAATTACTTAAATACTTTCGTATCGCTAGAAAAGCCAAAGGGTCAACAGGTCAGGTTTTACTCCAATTACTTGAAATGCGTTTGGACAACATCCTTTTTCGGTTGGGTATGTCTCCGACTATTCCGGGAGCCCGCCAATTAGTTAATCATAGACATATTTTAGTTAATGGTCGTATAGTGGATATACCAAGTTATCGTTGCAAACCCAACGATATTGTTATGGCGAGGGATAAGCAAAAATCTAAAGCTCTCGTTCAAAATTATCTAGATTCATCCCACAGCGAGGAATTGCCAAAACATTTGACTCTTCACCCATTCCCATATAAAGGAGTAGTCAATCAAATAATAGATAATAAGTGGGTCGGTTTGAAAATAAACGAATTGCTAGTCGTAGAATATTATTCCCGTCAGACTTAAGCCTACCTTAAAGCTTAAAGAAAAAGGTTTCGAAAAAATGAGCCCCCTTTCGCAAAAAAAAATTGATTTAAAATTAAGGGAAAGGGTTTGATCCGGATTTTTACTCTTCATGTATCATAGATCGACAGAGATCTTTTTTGTCGACCTTATTCCACAATTTTACATATCGCAGCAATTAAATTAGAAATAAAAAATCTATCTATATCTAGAATATAGATCTATATGAATATATATATAAAATGAATATATATATAAAGATAGAAAGAAGGATCTACCTCTTGGTTGATTTGTTACGGTTAGCGATGTTGGTGAGTTGGGTGAAGGTACGGAAAGAGAGGGATTCGAACCCTCGGTAAACAAAAGTCTACATAGCAGTTCCAATGCTACGCCTTGAACCACTCGGCCACCTCTCCTACACAACAATTATGACCCAGTAACAGAATGAATAGCGAGTTATTCATATTTTTGTTTGGATTGGCTAGGTAAGGTACAACCAACCAATTCGAACTAAAAAAATATCCCATTTTTGATAAGGATCTTTACTTCAATTCAAAATTCAAGGCTCGGGAATTCAAATAAAAAAGTTTTTATTGTGAAAGGCTAAACTAAAAAGATATTTTTTTCGTATTTGCAAAGATGATGTTCCCGCCTTTTTCTTATATGTTATTTATAGTTATAGGGGATTCAATCAATGAGTTGGAAGGAATCAAGGGATTGGTGGGTTTATGTTTTTTAGACTATGATTAATGGATACCTTTCGATCATGATTCCCTTTAAACGACGATTCCATAAAAATTAAAAAATTCCTTTCTTTAAAGTTTTCACCAAAAAAATCGATTATTTCGTAGATCTCTTACAAATTCATGACCCATCCTGGGACTATTTGATTGTATAGCGTCTACTCACTATGCGCATAACACAAACAAAATAGACGGTTATTCTAATTTAATTTACATCATAGAAGAATTATTCGATTCTTTTCCCCCTCTTTGGATCAAAACTTAATAAAAGTCTTTCGCCCGAATCTATAGGAAAAATTCCTTGATTCTTCAGTTTCGATTAAATAGGACTAGTTCGCCCATTGGTATACTACATTTGGATTGGAATCGTATTCAACTATTTATTTTTGATTCCTAAAAAAAAAGGAGCAATTTGAGTCTTTGAATTTGAGTAGGAGTAGAAGGTTCGGTTCGTATCTTTACATTTTATTTGAGATAAATATTGAATTTCTTTTTTTTTTTTATGAATCTTTTTTATGCTATTTCGTATTGTACAATTCCTTTCTTTGTAGGATTATTTTCCCCCTAGGGAGAATGAAAAGAATTTTAGAATGGATTGGTTACCTATGCCTAGATCACGGATAAATGGAAATTTTATTGATAAGACCTTTTCGGTTGTGGCCAATATTTTATTACGAATAATTCCAACAACTTCAGGCGAAAAGGAGGCATTTACCTATTACAGAGATGGTGTGATTTGATTCTTTTTTCCCCCAGTCTTATGAGAAAGACAAAAAATTCGGGATAGAAAGAAAAAAGATTATTATTATTATTTTGATCGATTATTGAAAAAAATCTACGCTTGTTGAAGGTGAAGTTTAGAAATAGAACAATTCCTTCTGTCGTGTATCCCCGATTAATGCAGCCTCATATGCTTCCATTATCCATTTTAGCATTGAGCGAAAGGTTACACCTATCGGTTCTGTATTACAGGTCAATCCCACTCTACTAGTCCTAATAGGCAGCATAGGGGAAAAGCATTACATCTAGAAATCAACAAGACGAAAGCTTTGTTAAAAATTACTTACCCCCTTCCTTATCTGGATTGGGACTTAAAAGAATGGTTGGGACAACAAATATCCATCTCGTTCGTACCTTGGATACCCATATAACCATCAAAGACTGTTGAAGTTACTAATTCCTGGAAATGAGGGGGCGTTGAGGACAAAGAAATTGTTGGAGTTGCCATTTCTATCTAGTACCAACACGTTTGATGTTAACAAAAGCTCCCGCGCAGGAAGGTTGGCTAGAAATTTCGTGCAAAAACACTAGCCCCGCTCAATTCATAATGAAAATAATCGATACATGGAATCAAAAACGATTGAAATATTATCATTATGCATATAAAGGAGGAGCCGTATGAGATGAAAATCTCACGTACGGTTCTGGAACGGAGATTCTTTTAATCGAATGACGACCGTAACGGATGTCAGCTCAATCCGAAGGAAATTATGCAGAAGCTTTACAGAATTATTATGAAGCTATGCGACTAGAAATTGATCCCTACGATCGAAGTTATATACTCTATAACATAGGCCTTATTCACACAAGTAATGGGGATCATACGAAAGCTTTAGAATATTATTTTAGGGCACTAGAACGAAACCCATTCTTACCACAAGCGTTTAATAATATGGCCGTGATCTGTCATTACGTGCGACTATCTTCACTATAGAAAGAAAAAAGGAAAGACCAAAAAAATCTTCTAGTAAAAAAAAAGAAAAAAGGCTCTCTACATATGCATCGTCAAAAACAACGATTTTTATGAGCTGTAGCAAGGAACGAAACTTCATATAAGTCGAAAATATGAAGAAATAAGATATGCCTATATACTTTATTCTATGGATAAAAAAATCGAATTGATAGAGAAGAAGCACCGTAAAGATCAATTAACGAGGTTTGCGCCAATACATTAAGAACTGCTTACTTATGCCCTACATAATAGAAGATAGATAAAAGTTAGTAATCTGCTTATGTAATAGAGGCGATCCACTAAGGTATTGAGCAGCGGTGTAGGATCAGATCCCAAAGATAGTAAGTTTTTCTTTCTTATGCAGGAAAGAAAGCCTTTTTCAAGAATTCTATATAAATTTGGATATGAAACCGAGATAGTTACCTTGCGGAAAATGTTAACGAAAAGAGGAAATGTCCATCCTTTATTCGTTTGAAGGTGGGATAAAAGATAAAACAAAAACGAATTCAAAATTAAAATTCAAGTTTG